TTCAAACAAATTGAAATGATTGAAGTTTTTTTATTTGGAATTGTCTTAGGTCTAATTCCTATTACTTTAGCTGGATTATTCGTCACTGCATATTTACAATACAGGCGCGGGGATCAGTTGGACCTTTGATTAATTAACATTTCTTTTTTTTTATTGTATTGGCCTCCTTCTTTCTTTAATCCACAGGAGGTCAAATCCCTATTTGCTGGGTAAGTTGCTGAATCCTTTTCAGTCTAATTTTATCTAAGAAAAAAGAATCACGCTCTGTAGGATTTGAACCTACGACATCGGGTTTTGGAGACCCACGTTCTACCGAACTGAACTAAGAGCGCTTTTTTATCGGAATAGGTAAGACTGTAAAGCAAAGTCTTTTTTCGAACCCCAGAGTATGATCAAAATGAAAGATTCTGTCCACTTTGAATTGATCTTCGTCGATTCCTTGTTACTGCGCCTTTGAGTAGTAGCAGTAATAGATAGGGATGACAGGATTTGAACCCGTGACATTTTGTACCCAAAACAAACGCGCTACCAAACTGCGCCACATCCCTTTGCATTGTTCCACAGTGTCATTGTATAGAATTTCTATCTTGGTTTCCACATCGTTATTTCCCCACACCATTTTTTGCCGATTTCGTCTTTTCTGTTCCATTTAACATATAATAATAGTAAAAGACTTGTATACAAGAATAAATCAGTATTTTCTATTTTCTCGGTAAGAGGGAGATTTTTTAGTTATTTTCTAATTTTACGACAAGGTACTATCTTATTGACTTTTACTGGATCATTGGACAATTCAATAATAATAAAGGAATTTCATTTTAATTAGGCATTACGTGTACAACTATAGTCGGTCTTTAACGACCTATCTATCGGATCATATATGTTTTCTTTTTTACAATAAAAAATATTACAATAAAAAAGGAGGATTTTCAATGCGAGATTTAAAAACATATCTCTCCGTGGCACCAGTACTAAGTACGCTATGGTTTGGGGCTTTAGCGGGTCTATTAATAGAGATTAATCGTTTTTTTCCAGATGCGTTAACATTCCCCTTTTTTTCATTCTAGTTAGTAACATAGTAAGGAATGAAGAAGATTAAAGATAGAATCAACTATCTGCGACTGTGACTAATCCCCCTCCTACTTTCTCTTTTTTCCCTTTTTTTTTTGAGAATTCAAATAAGGAAATAAGGGAGGAAGGAGAAAAAATAAAGTCTCTTCAACATCTGGGAGATTGGGGTTCCAATTCGAGTGAAATTCAATTTCAATAAATATTCCTAATAAAAGAATGGGAGTAGAATAGAAATGCGGGTTTAAGATCTAAGTAAAGAATATTATCCAAGGTATTTAAATCAAAAACGAAATATTCTACTTCGATTTGAAATAAAATTTAGAAATCTTCTGTCCTTTACTTATTTGTTTTGAATCAAAAAGTTGAGTCAATCCAAAATTAAAAGGAGGTTCATGGCCAAGGGCAAAGATGTTCGAGTAACGGTAATTTTGGAATGTACCAGCTGTGCCCGAAACAGCTTTAATAGGGTATCAACGGGCATTTCCAGATATATTACTCAAAAGAACCGCCACAATACACCTAATCGATTAGAGTTGAGAAAATTCTGTCCGTATTGTTCCAAGCATACGATTCATGGAGAGATAAAGAAATAGATCGAGTTGAGTACCTGTATGTTACCCCTTCAAGGAAGGGAAAGGGGTGGCATTATATCTATCTATAAAATAGAAATCTAAATCGAAAAAAAATCCTATTTGAATTAAAATTAATAAATAGAATTTTGAGAGAAAAAATAAAATTAAATAATAAAACAAACCATGGATAAATCCAAGCGACCTTTTCTTAAATCAAAACGATCTTTTCGTAGGCGTCTGCCTCCTATTCAATCGGGGGATCGAATTTCTTATAGAAATATGAGTTTAATTAGTCGATTTATTAGCGAACAGGGAAAAATCTTATCGCGACGAGTGAATAGATTGACCTTGAAACAACAACGTTTAATTACTATGGCTATAAAACAAGCCCGTATTTTATCTTTGTTACCCTTTCTCAATAATGAGAAACAATTTGAAAGAGCCGAGTTAACCGATAGAACTACAGGTCTTAGAACCAGAATGAAAAGGGTTTACTCTTGAATCATAATTTCAATCCGAACTCAAAGACAAGATTGGTTCTTTTCCGAGAATCCAGATGTGTCGTACGAAAAAAAAAAATTGGAGAAAGCTTTTTGTATTGAGTGTGTTCACCCATTTTGACTACTTTAGCCTATTTTATCTTAATCATTTTTTGATCTTAATCATTTCTATTCTACCTTCCCGGAGAATGAACTCCGGGAAAACACGTTTACAATATTCCAATAGATTCTTTCTAATCTACTTCTTTTGTGATCTCATTGGAAATCATATAAAGACAATTCCTGTTTGATATGGCTATTTGTGCAAGTATTTTACGATTAAGAATCAACTGTCTCTTGTACAGATCATGGATTAATCTACTATAACTAAAGTATACCCCACTATCACGAATTACTGCGTTTATACGAGCGATCCACAGACGACGAAACTCTCTCTTTTTAATATCCCGATCCCGATGAGCTGAAAACAAAGCTCTTATTCTCTGTTGAGTAATAGTTCGAGTAAGTCTCGAATGGGCTCCTCGAAAGCTTGACGCAAATAAACGAATTTTTGTTCTACGTCTTCGAGCTATATATCCACGTCTAATTCTAGTCATTGAATAGATGAAACTTTCGCGAATAACTAATTGAGTTGTTTTCTTTCAATTATTCTTTTAACATTTCCTAATCTATTAATAACAAAACGAATTTTTCCAATATATAAACTATAAATTCCAATGGCTTTGTCTACTATAACCTTCCTAACCACGATTTTTTTATTTCAATGCGAAATATGAAAGAAATTTTATTCTTTTACAGATGTCAAAAATATAGCAAATAAAAAATAGAAATGGATAAAGAAATAGTGTAGTGGGTTCCATCGTTTCTATGGTAACTTCTTAAACGGGGAGGTCTTCTCTATACACCGGAGCCCTCACTTCATTTAATCCAGGTTATTGGTAACTTGTATAGTTCATCCTCTTTGGCTCTACCCATGAATTATCCAGTAATAGTCCGTTCACAACGAAACCCACCTATACAGTAACGGTATTTAATTAGGAAAGTTAGCTGGGTAGCTGACCCTTTGATAGTCCGTTCTTGGCAGAGTAGGGGCGTAATCTTTATGCTTTAAAAAAAATTCCTCCGCTTAATGGATAATCATTTTATACCAATGGAGAATTGCTTCCCATCTTACATTGAGGTAATTCGGCTTGCACCAATGGAAACCATAAAATTCATACACAATGCAGGAATATTGAGAAGGGTTCTTTATTTCTTTGTTTTAGATAAATAGTAAAGAGAATAAAGAAAAAAAAGGCCCCTCTTCGATTCTATCCTATTTACCGGTACTCATCGTTGATATTAGCACGTTGTTTTCTTGCTTTTGTACCAGGCCGTTATATGATCGAAACGAGTCGCGCATACACCCGAGTACATGTTCCTCGTCGTTGAGGACATCCCCTAAGAGCGGGGGATTTCGTGACATTTCTGATTGGCTGTCTTGTATTTCTAATAAGTTGTTTAATGGTTGGCATGTTGAATTGGATACATAATGGGCTGGTTTAGATTGATCCTAACCGGATGATTATGAATTACGTCTATTTCTATTAAATAAATAGTAATTTAATAAATAGTAAACGCAGTTAAAAAATCTCCAATCGAGAATTTGCGTGAGTTACATGTTATTTTCATTCAACCGCTACAAGATCAACAATTCCATAAGCTTGTGCTTCTGTTGCTGACATAAAAACATCTCTTTCTATGTCTTCGGATACAACCCATAGGGCTTTGCCCGTTCTTTGTCCATAAACCCTTGTGAGGGTTTCGCGCAGTTTCAACAGTTCTTCCGCTTCCAGGATAAACTCTCCCGCTTGTGCCTCATAAAACGAACTAGCAGGTTGATGGATCATTACCCTGATAATAGAATAAAATAATAGAATAAAAAGTTTCTCTATCTTACATGCTGAAGCGAATAGAAAAGAAATATAAAGAATAATAGGAAAAAGATCGAATTGAACAACCGTACAGGCACCCTTCTTGCATATGCATACGGCTCTACACTAAAATAAAATTGACCTAACTTGGCCTCTTTATTGAAAAAAGAAAGAGAAAGATAGAATATATCATACCCAGGTGATTAAATGATCAAATTGCCGCCCTTCCTTTCGGAATATGTATAAAATACTATGATGGCTCCGTTGCCTTCTATCTTAATTATCTTAATGTGATTTATTTTGGATATGATTCGGCAATCCCAAAGTTTATTTTTGTTCCAACAAAAAAAATATTGTTTTTTGCGCACTCCTTGGATTCTTTTAATAACATGAATATTGTTAAGAGCCCTCTAGTGCGAACAAAAAAGGTTTGTGACGCTAAACCGAACTCCCAATTAGAAAATCGAGAAGACCCTTTAGTCTCATACTACTCTCTCGATACATAATCTAATGTTTTTCAAAAGAATCCAAAAATTTCTAATATCGAATGCAAAGTGCCATGCTATTATTGCTTACTATTTCCTAGGGCGAAGGCATAGTCTTCCCTTCTCTCTTAAATAAAAATATCATTGGCGCCAAGCGTGAGGGAATGCTAGACGTTTGGTAATTTCCCCCCCGACCAGGATAAAAGATCCCATTGACGCGGCTAATCCCATGCATATTGTATGGACATCAGGTCGCACAAATTGCATAGTATCATAAATAGCTACTCCAGGTATTACCCACCCGCCGGGAGAGTTTATAAACAAATACAGATCCTTGTTATCATCTTCAATACTGAGATATATCATAAGACCAATAAGTTGATTTGAGATCTCGCTATCAACTGCTTGGCCCAAAAAAAGTAATCTTTCTCGATAAAGTCGGTTGATTAGGGTACAATTGTACTCTTTCAGAACCGTACACGCACCTTTTGATGCATACGGTTCAAAAAAATCTCAAAAATAAAAAAAGAATCAATGTATGGATTCCAGACCTTTCGCTTTTCCCATAACAGGGTTTTTCTTACTTAAAAAAAAGAGATTTTCTTCTTTAATAAAAATAAAGACGAGTTTTACTGCTTTCTTTTTCTTAGAATTCTAATAAAGAAAAAGTCACTAAATTTATTGAATTAACTTCTCATTGATGTATTGTTTCATCGACCAACCCCGACGATATTTTCTTGTTCCTGAGTGAGTCTCTTTTCTCTTTTTAGGTTTATGCTCTACTCCGGGTAAAGATTGACCCGATTTAGATTTGCACATATAGGACAAATACTGTTATTACCATTTTCTTTTTTTATGACTTTCTGCTTATTTTTTCAATTCAGTTTATACGTTCTACCAAGTCTTGATTAAGAGTTTTAAATCAACCCGTTTAACAGATATTCCACATAGGAGTCATTTAGGATGGAACTAGTAATCATAGATATATTACCAATTGAGTTGGGTTTTTCTAAACAGAGCCTGAATACTTTCTTTTTTTTTAGTTCAACCAAGCCAACCATAAATCATTGTAATTGAGAATAGTAATATGGATCCTCTCAAAATGGATCAAATTGTACTTCACGCTCCAAATATTTTATGATTTAATGACTCCTTATTGGGCGAAACAGAGGATATCTCGATTGGGGAGAGAACGGGTAAATCCCATATGACCCAATATATCTGACAAGTCGCACTATACGTCAACCCAAGATGCATTTTCCTCTCCAGGGCTTCGGAAAGGTACTTTTGGAACACCGATAGGCATTAGCTCAAAGAAAAAATAACTAAGTACTATATTTAACTTTGATGTGAAAACGTAAGAATATTATTTTATTGTGTTTCTAATTTGAAAATGTTCGCTTTTATCGGATTTCTTTTTTGCATAGATTACAAAAAGTTAGAAAGAAAAAAAGAAGGACTAAAGTCAAATTAGTAGTAATAGAGCGATGAGTAAGTATGTACGTATTCGCTACCCGAAAATGTTATTCAACCCCATTGCGTATTGATACTTATCGAGTATAGAATAAATCTGCTTCTCTTTGTTCCTATGAACATAATTGTTCCGTTAATTAAATAATTAAAAGATTTTAGTAATAACAGATTAACAACAGACTAGAAAAAGAATAACTATTAACCCCTGTTCTGAAATAATTCACTGAACAGCGAGGATCAATAGGATAGTCACAATAGAGTCTTTTCCAGTGCAATAAAGTTACGTAGTGTCTATCTATCTTTGATAAAGGGGAATTTCTATGGGTTTGCCTTGGTATCGTGTTCATACTGTTGTATTGAATGATCCCGGCCGATTGCTTTCTGTTCATATAATGCATACGGCTTTGGTTGCTGGTTGGGCCGGTTCGATGGCTCTCTATGAATTAGCAGTTTTTGATCCTTCTGATCCTGTTCTTGATCCAATGTGGAGACAGGGTATGTTCGTTATACCCTTCATGACTCGTTTAGGAATAACCAATTCATGGGGCGGTTGGAGTATTACAGGAGGAACTGTAACGAATCCGGGTATTTGGAGTTATGAAGGTGTAGCTGGGGCACATATTATGTTTTCCGGTTTATGCTTTTTGGCAGCTATCTGGCATTGGGTGTATTGGGATCTCGCAATTTTTTGTGATGAACGTACAGGAAAACCCTCTTTGGATTTACCCAAGATCTTTGGAATTCATTTATTTCTTTCAGGGGTGGCTTGCTTTGGGTTTGGTGCATTTCACGTAACAGGTTTGTACGGTCCTGGAATATGGGTGTCCGATCCTTATGGACTAACGGGAAAAGTACAAGCTGTAAGTCCCGCATGGGGCGTAGAAGGTTTTGATCCTTTTATTCCGGGAGGAATAGCCTCTCATCATATTGCAGCAGGTACATTGGGCATATTAGCGGGTCTATTCCATTTGAGTGTCCGCCCGCCACAACGTCTATACAAAGGATTGCGTATGGGAAATATTGAAACCGTACTTTCCAGTAGTATAGCTGCTGTCTTTTTTGCAGCTTTTGTTGTTGCTGGAACTATGTGGTATGGTTCCGCAACTACTCCGATCGAATTATTTGGGCCCACTCGTTATCAATGGGATCAGGGATACTTTCAGCAAGAGATATATCGAAGAGTTAGTACGGGGCTGGCAGAAAATCAAAGTTTAGCAGAAGCCTGGTCTAAAATTCCTGAAAAATTAGTTTTTTATGATTACATCGGAAATAATCCGGCGAAGGGAGGATTATTCAGGGCGGGCTCGATGGATAATGGGGATGGGATAGCAGTGGGGTGGTTAGGACATCCCATCTTTAGAGATAAGGATGGGCGTGAACTTTTTGTACGTCGTATGCCTACCTTTTTTGAAACATTTCCAGTTGTTTTGGTAGACGGCGATGGAATTGTTCGAGCGGATGTTCCTTTTCGAAGGGCAGAGTCAAA